CTTGCCCCGAAATGACCTGGCCCAATAGGGAAATCCCAATTCATTGGGCCTTTCGATACAATCAAATAGAAAGCCCCAAGGGCTCCATATTCTAGGAGCCCAAACTATGTGATTGAATAAATCCTCTTCTATCTGTTGCGGGTCGAGGGCTCCTTCTCCTTCTTCAAACTCCGATTCGTCTTTTTCATAGATAAATCTCTGATCAACGATAGAACAAGATCCATTTTGCATCATATCTAAGAGGTTCCTTGGTTCGGGCCGAAGAAGCAATGTCACTCGATCATTATCAAACTGACTGCAATCTTTTTCTGATCCCGCCAGAGCGCCTTCTCCTTCTAATAGGCCATGAACTAGATCAGAATCATTCTCAACGAGTCCATAAGAAGTGATCCCATTTTTTTCATCGGGTCCGGGTAGAGACCAAAGGTCTTGAGCGACCGATCCGGCAGAACAACTCAAAAGATAAAGAAGTGTCGTTAATTTCTTCATGCTCATTCCAAGTTCGAAATACCATTTGTACAAATAAGAATCCCCTTCATTACATGATTTCTTCTTCATATAGATAGATATAGGATCTATGGGGCAATTACTTAGAAGTACATTTTGTGCAACAGCCCTTCCTATCTGATAGAAAAGGATCCCATGATCCTGAACCGATCTTACCTGGGATCGCAAATCCCAAGTTTGCCTATGAAGAGCAGATCTAATTGTATTATTGTCTATAATTGATTTCTTCTGTGTAATACTAATCGATAGGGCCTCATTGGTAAGTGCTACAAGATCTCGTGCATTGGAACCCATGGTTATGGACCCGAGTCCATTAGTCTGGAACATTTTCTTTTCCAAGTGAAATCCCCTAGTATATGAAAGGGTGAAAAAGCGCTTTCGTTGTTGTGGAATAAGAAGCCTTCGTATCTTAATGCATGTATTTAATTTATTCGGAGCTATTAGAGCGGGATCCACTTTTTGGGGAATATGAGTCGAAGCAATAACAAGAATATTTCTAGCGGACCACCTGTCACAATCCCTGGAGAGATGGTTCACTAATAGACCGAGGGATAAGTAATTCGACTCATTCACATCCAGATCATGAATGTTTGGAATCCATATTATGCAAGGAGACATTGCTTTTGCAAATTCGAATTGAAGGGTGATATAAAATCGGTCTATTTCTGGCATCATATCCATAGTTAGCGCATTCATCACAGTTAGCAGCTCCAGCTCCGTATCAAGGTCACGATGGATATCGTCACCAGCATCGATATCGTCACTAGCATCGATATCGGCACTAGCATCGATATCGTCACTAGCATCAATATCGTCAATATCGGAATCATCAATAAGAAAACCTTTAGGCTTGTTATCCAGGAACTTGTTCAGAAATACCGTAATGAAAGGAACATAGGAGTTTGTCGCTAGGTATTTGACCAAATAGGATCGTCCAGTTCCTATAGAACCTATCACTAAAATACCCCTAGAGGGGGATAGGGCTAAGCGGAGCGAAAAGGGTTTTCCATGAGATGGGAAATGAAAACTATTAGCCCCACACGAGGTTTGTGAATAAGTGATTGTCTGATACTGAGCAAGGAATATCCGTCTTTCTGCTAAACAAGATGTATTGAACTCATAATTCATTAGACACTTTTTATGAATGTCAACTAAATATCGTAAGTAAATTGCTCCCGGTTGTTCAATCATTTGATAATCAGAGTCATTCTTTGATAAATGATCGCTATGAGTTAGACTCAATAGAATTTGATCAATCCTTTTTTCTGTCGTTAAGGTGGAGAACTGAACCAAGAATTCTCTTTCTTCATCATCAATCGAATCACTGTTCGCGACCCAGGATTCTATTTTATCATCAATCCAATCACCGTTCACGTTTTTTCTTTTTCTTATCAATGAATAGATCTCTTTACTTGTATGACTTAGATGTCTCGTATTTCTCGAAAAAGCGATTCGATTGGTGGGATTTGGTATGGTACTTATGAGATCAATGAGATTGATATTCAAATATTTCTTCTTAGAACGTATTGATTTGACCCCAGAAGCGGAACCACCACCCAATAGCATGTTACCGCCAGAAGCAGAACCCCGCATTTCTTCTAGAGAATCCCCTAATTGTTCCAGAGCAACTAGAAAGAGATTCTTTAACCAGAACAGTTCAGATGTAGGATACCTATCCAGAAGTTTTCGCAACTCAATCATGTATGATGGAATCATCAAAGATTTGACCTTTTCGAACTCTGTCTGTAACTCACTAGAGGCTCGGGAAACAAAGAGAAGATGTGTACGAACGAGATATCCAGCAACAAGAAGAAGGAAAAGGATTGAATAGAGGAACTCCCGAACATTTGGCGATCTCGGATGTGTCGATATCAATGGTGACTCATTATTTCGATGAATCATTTCTTCGGACAGAAGAAGATTATGTAAACACTTTCTCGAAATCTCACTTATCAGATTCCATTGTGGAAGACACCATTTTTTCTGAAGAATT